TTTACAGGAATGGAATAGAGAAATGCATGTTAAATGTACCTATAATGGTGTTCAATTATCAGAAACCGAATTTCCGAAAAATTGGTTAACAGACGGTATTCAGATAAAAATCCTATTTCCTCTCTGTCTGAAACCTTGGCACAGATCTAAGCTGCAAACCTCTCATAGAGATCTAATGAAAAAAATAAAAAAAAAAGATGATTTTTGTTTTTTAACGGTTTGGGGAATGGAAGCTGAACTTCCTTTTGGTTCTCCCCGAAAAAGACCTTCTTTTTTTGAGCCCATTTTTAAAGAACTCAAAAAAAAAATTAAAAAATTGAAAAAGAAATATTTTCTAGTTTTAAGAGTTTTAAAGGGAAGAACAAACTTTTTTCTAACAGTCTCAAAAGAAACAAAAAATTGGGTCATCAAAAGTGTTCTATTTATAAAAAGAATAAGAAAAGTACTTTCAAAAGTAAATCAAATTCTGTTATTTAGATTGAGAGAAGTATATGAATTAAGTGAAACTAAAAAAGAAAAAGATTCTATAATCAACAATCAGATAATTAATGAATCGTTTAATCAAAGTCGATCTACAGATTGGACAAATTATTCCCTGACAGAAAAAAAACGGAAGGATCTGACTGATAGAACACGCACAATTAGAAATCAAATAGAAAAAATTACAAACGACAAAAAAAAAGTAACTCCAGGAATAAATATTAATTCTAACAAAACAACTTATAATGCCAAAAGACTAGAATCACTAAAAAATATTTGGCAAATATTAAAAAGAAGAAATGCTCGATTAATCAGTAAATTACATTATTTTATAAAAATTTTCATTGAAAGAATCTACATAGATGTCTTTCGATGTATCATTAATATTCCCCAAATCAATATACAACTTTTTCTTGAATCAACAAAAAAAATGATTGATAAATACATTTACACTAATGAAACAAATCAAGAAAGAATTAATAAAACAAATCAAAATACAATTCACTTTATTTCGACTATAAAAAAGTCACTTTATAATATTAGTAATAGTAAAAGGAATTCACCTATTTTTTGTGACTTATCCTCCTTGTCACAAGCATATGTATTTTACAATTTATCCCAAACCCACTTGGATAAATTAAGATCTGTTCTTCAATATCACGGAACATCTTTTTTTCTTAAGACTGGGATAAAGGATTCTTTTGGAACACAAGGAATAATTCATTCTGAATTAAGATATAAGAAATTTCGGAGTTATGGAGCGAATCAATGGAAAAACTGGTTAAGGGGTCATTATCAATACGATTTATCTCAGATTAGATGGTCTAGATTAATCCCACAAAAATGGCGAAATAGAGTCAATCAATGTCGTACAGCTCAAAAGAAAGATTTAAAGAAATGGAATTCATATGAAAAAAACCAATTACTTTATTACAAAAAACAAAAAGATTCTGAAGTATATTCATTATCGAATCAAAAAGATAATTTTCAAAAATACTTTAAATATGATCTTTTATCATATCAATCTATTAATTATGAAACTAAGAGGAACTCATATATTTCTGTTTATGGATCACCATTACAAGTAAATACGAATCAAAAGATTTCTTATAATTACAACACACCTAAAGGCAAATTATTTGATAAATGGGGGGGTATTCCTATCAATAATTATCTAGGAAGAGGTGATATTATGTATATGGAAAAAAATCCAGATAGAAAATATTTTGATTGGAAAATTCTCAAGTTTTGTCTTAGAAAAAAAGTCAATATTGAGGCCTGGATCAAGATCGATTCCAACAGTAATAAAAAAACTAAGATTGGAACTAATAATTACCCAATAATTGATAAAATTGATAAGAAAGGTCTTTTTTATCTTACAATTCATCAAGATCTAGAAATCAATCCACCCAATCATAAAAAAATCTTTTTTGATTGGATGGGAATGAATGAAGAAATACTAAATTGTCCTATATCCAATCTGGAACTTTGGTTCTTCCCCGAATTTGTGCTACTTTATAATGCATATAAAATGAAACCGTGGATTATACCAAGCAAATTACTTCTTTTAAATTTGAATATAAATGAAAATGTTAGTGAAAATAAAAACGTCAATGGAAAGCCAAAAGGGAATTTTTTTATACCATCGAATGAAGAAAAAAAATCTTTTGAATTAAAGAATCGAAATCAAGAAGAAAAAGAACCCGCAGATCGACGAGATCGTGGTTCAGATGCACAAAACCAAAGAAATCTTGGATCCCTTCTCTCAAACCAACAAAAAGATATTGAAGAAGATTATGCGCGATCAGACATGAAAAAACGTAAAACGAAAAAACAATACAAGAGCAACACGGAAGCAGAACTAAATTTCTTCCTGAAACGATATTTGCTTTTTCAATTGAGATGGGACGATGCTTTGAATCAAAGAATGATCAATAATATTAAGGTATATTGTCTCCTGCTTAGACTGAGAAACCCAAGAAAAATTACTATATCCTCTATTCAAAGAAGAGAAATGAGTCTGAATATAATGCTGATTCAGAAGAATTTACCTCTTACAGAATTGATGAAAAAAGGGATATTGATTATCGAATCGGTTCGTCTGTCTGTAAAAAATGATGGACAATTTATTATGTATCAAACCATAGGTATTTCATTGGTTCATAAGAGTAAACGCCAAATTAATCAAAGATATCGAGAACGAGGATATGTTGATAAGAAGAATTTTGATGAATCTATTTCAAAACATCAAAGAATGACTGGAAATAGAGATAAAAATCATTCGAATTTACTTGTTCCTGAAAATATTTTATCATCTAGACGTCGTAGAGAATTGAGAATTTTAATTTGTTTCAGTTCAACGAATAGAAATGGTGTGAATAGAAATCCGGTATTTTGTAACGAGAACAACGTAAAAAACTGGAGTCCATTTTTGGATGAAAGTAAACATCTTGATAGTGATAAAAATGAATTAATTCAATTAAAGTTCTTTCTTTGGCCGAATTATCGATTAGAAGATTTAGCTTGTATGAATCGCTATTGGTTTGATACGAATAATGGCAGTCGTATCAATATGTTAAGACTACGTATGTATCCACGATTAAAAATTGGTTAATGTTAATACCGTATTTTTCCTATATATCCTATACCGTATATGGTATATGAAAGTAAACAGATGTACACATACCTTGTCTTACATCCCATTCTAATATACGTCAATAAAGTATCAATTAGATAAAAAGTGAATTGAATCAACAAAATCTTCTTCATTTTCGGTTTAAATATAAATTATTCGCTTTTGTGAGTGCAAAAACGTACCATCCTTTTGTATCCCTATTCGAATCCAATTTGATTAATTCATTTTAATTGATAAAATTAGGAGTCGATAAAGAAATTAAGATCATTATGTATATCACATTCAAATTACTGGCATTATTATTTCTGATCGATAAAATTACATATCTGTAAAGTCAAAAAAGGAGGAGGAAATTCTTTTATGGTCAAAAATTCATTCATTTCCGTTACTTCACAAGAAGAAAAGAAAGAAAACAGGGGGTCTGTTGAATTTCAAGTAGTCAGTTTTACCAATAAGATACGGAGACTTACTTCACATTTGGAATTGCACAAAAAAGACTATTTATCTCAGAGAGGTCTACGGAAAATTCTGGGAAAACGTCAACGGCTATTGGCTTATTTGTCAAAAAAAAATAGAGTACGTTATAAAGAAATAATTGGTCAGTTGGATATTCGAGAGATAAAAACTCGTTAATTTGAAGAATCTTTTTGATCGTTTAAATTTTGATGAACTTCTTTTTTTTCACTTTCAGCAATTCATGGAAGAATGAATGGGGAAAAACCTATGACTGCACCAGCTACAAGAAAAGACCTCATGATAGTCAATATGGGTCCTCACCACCCATCAATGCATGGTGTTCTTCGACTCATCGTTACTCTAGATGGTGAAGATGTTATTGACTGCGAACCAATATTGGGTTATTTACACAGAGGAATGGAAAAAATTGCAGAAAACCGAACAATTATACAATATTTGCCTTATGTAACACGTTGGGATTATTTAGCTACTATGTTCACAGAAGCAATAACTGTAAATGCACCAGAACAGTTAGGCAATATTCAAGTACCTAAAAGGGCGAGCTACATCAGAGTCATTATGTTGGAGTTGAGTCGTATAGCTTCGCATTTGTTATGGCTTGGCCCTTTTATGGCAGATATTGGGGCACAGACCCCCTTCTTCTATATTTTTCGAGAACGAGAATTGATATATGACCTATTCGAAGCTGCCACCGGTATGCGAATGATGCATAATTATTTTCGTCTCGGAGGAGTAGCTGCTGATCTACCTCATGGATGGATAGATAAATGTTTAGATTTTTGCGATTATTTTTTAACAGGGGTTGCTGAATATCAAAAGCTTATTACACAGAATCCTATTTTTTTAGAACGAGTTGAAGGAGTAGGCATTATTGGCGGAGAAGAAGCAATAAATTGGGGTTTATCAGGACCAATGCTACGAGCTTCCGGAATACAATGGGATCTTCGTAAAGTTGATCATTATGAGTGTTACGACGAATTTGATTGGGAAGTACAATGGCAAAAAGAAGGGGATTCGTTAGCTCGTTATTTAGTACGAATCAGCGAAATGACAGAATCTATAAAAATTATTCAACAGGCTCTAGAAGGAATTCCAGGGGGGCCCTATGAGAATTTAGAAATCCGACGCTTTGATAGAGTAAGGGATCCCGAATGGAATGATTTTGATTATCGATTCATTAGTAAGAAACCTTCTCCGACTTTTGAATTATCACAGCAAGAACTTTATGTAAGAGTCGAAACCCCAAAAGGAGAATTGGGAATTTTTCTGATAGGAGATCAGAGTGTTTTTCCCTGGAGATGGAAAATTCGCCCACCCGGTTTTATCAATTTGCAAATTCTTCCTCAGTTAGTTAAAAAAATGAAATTGGCTGATATTATGACGATACTAGGTAGCATAGATATCATTA